TGCCAAACAAAAGCTAAGAGAAAAAAGAGCACAGGTATGACTGGCATAAGATCTACGATTGGATTCAAAAAAGCATAGGCTTCGGGCAATTTGCCGAAGAAAAAACTATTGGAAACAAGGGCAGAATTAATACAAATACAGATCAAACTAACAATGTTAAGCATAACAGACATTTTTTTCTTGGAGATAATTGTATTTTGATTGAGTTTTTGATATAAGGAAAAAGGAGGAAAGTAAGTAAGGTACACAAAAAATTCTTCTTCTTTGCATCCGCCCAATCAAAAATCCTCCAATTCTCAAAGGAGAATAGAAGAAATTATACTTTCATACAATATCTTAATTGAATTCTATGTAATGATCAATAAATTTAGTTGAATTATATATCTATATGCATCAAAATGATGGTACCAATCTATTCTATAGATATAGAGATTTTTGGGCTGGAGTTGACAAAGAACCAATAACAGTATTATTGTTTCTTAGTATAGATTAGACATTGAAATGGGGCGTCGCCAAGTGGTAAGGCAACGGGTTTTGGTCCCGCTATTCGGAGGTTCGAATCCTTCCGTCCCAGCGCATAGCTGTTTTTTATACTACACCTTTCCCATAGAAAGAAGAAGGGGAGTGGATAGGACTTAATCCATATTAATTTAAATATGTTCTAGATGATATAGAGCCAATGTTTTTTCGTTGAATCTCATTCTATTTAGGTATTTAGTGTTTCACTCTAATGAAAAGTTGGAAGTCTATGTAACGGTTGGGGCAGGGGTGATTTATCTTATCTTTTTGATTTTATTCACTTTATGACAGGAAGCGGTTATTGAAATAGTACTCAATCCCCACTTACTCAATCCCCACTTAAAACTTAAACAAGTTAACAAGTTATAACAAGTTATATTTATATATTTATATAAAGTTATAAGTTATATAATATATTATATATTATATATACAATACATACATATCATAGAATAGAATCCTCTAAAAAGAGGAAATGCTTAGCTTATATGGCGTTCTATTTCAATGACAATAGATTTTTGGTTTTTGTGAAAACAATTTGTGATCCCTTAAATTATAGAAATTCTATATTTCTATTATAGAATTATTATAGAATATCTATGACAGTGAAAGCTCTTCAGTCTATCTGATAGATAGGAAGACCCCTCCCTATATTTATTTTTTATTTTCATAATCAGATGAAAAGAATAAAGATTCAAATATCAACTTACAATTTATACATCTCATGAAAAAAATGGATTTCCTTCTTCTTTCATTTATTTATCTGTTTTAAATAAAATCGGTGATGAGTCAATCTTCCTATCAAGATCAAATGTGATGCTTATTATATTGTTCAATTTTCTTCAAATTGAATCAAATTCAATAATGATGTCTAAATAGGAAACTTTTTCAATTAGAAATTTATTGAATTTAATAAATATTTTTCTTTTGAATGATTTAGAATCAAAATCTTTGGTACTCAAAAAGTAGGAAATTGTTTAACCTATCCTATTGAGTCACTTGAAGATACGGATTCAATAAGCGATTTGTTTATATATTTCGTTCTATTATCCATAGATTTTTAATGGATGTTAAAGATGCTGTCTTGCTAAGACTTTTTTCAGAAAAAACGTTTCACATATCATTATCATATTCATATATGGAAGAAGAGTTTAGATTACGATGCCTATGGATACTATGGACAGTTGAACCAATGACTATTCATGATTTCATAATTGAATCAATTCCATACGGGTTCAAAATTAGAGGAATATTATGGTAAAACTTCGTTTGAAACGATGTGGTAGAAAGCAACGTGCGACTTGAAGGACAGGATCCGTTGTGGATTTTTACATCCACCATTTTCGATTTATCTAGGAATGAGGGTGCTCTTGGCTCGACATCGTTTGTTCTGTTACACTTGAACCCTTCAGTTTTGATTGGGTTGTAAATAGTCCACGATGGAGCTCGAGTAGAAGGGATTCATTCATTTTTCTTTCTCGAGGGTAAGGATCTAGGGTTCATGCCAATCAATTAATTGGAACAACTTCGTAAATGTATCTTCCATATTAGGAATAGAAAGGATACAATTCAAGTAAGTTTCAAATTCAAAAGTAAAATTTGTTGGAATTGATCAAACTTTTTTGATTCAAAGTGTATCACGCACGAATCAACTGTCCATAGGATTCTTTGATAGAAAGAAATCAAAAAGGGTTATGTTGCTGCCATTTTGAAAGGATTAAGAAGCACCGAAGTAATGCCTAAACCCAACGATTTTAAATAAGGATAAAGGATCTAAAAACAAGGAAAGACCCTTTAAATAATTAAAAGAATTCTAATTGGATAATTGGTTCGATAGTGTCAATAACTGGATCCGATTAAAGAATCCAAATAGAATTTTTTAAGAGATAAACAACAGGGGAGTAAAGACCACTCACTAAATGAAATTGACTAAAGATTTTTCCTTTGAGCTATTTGAGAGTTATACAACTTGAGTTATGAG